GCGAAAATTATTTTAATAGTATAAATAGACACGCTTTTAGTGGGCACGGACTAAGCTCGAGGCTTTCCTGTTTCTGGGGGTTTGCAGGAATTAGGGGGGTAGGGGGGTTTAACGCAAATAAGCCTTACCCAGGGGGGATAAACAAGGAGTATGTTAAGAGAATATGTATGCTTTATGCTCTTGATATCACTTATGTTCTTCTTTAAAGAATGTTTTAATGCATGAATTAAACATTACTTCATCAAGGAAATGTTCAACATTGTATAGACATTGACGCGCTGCACTCTGAAATGTCAAGTGAAAGGAAAAAAGAGAAAAAATAACCTGACCCCTGTGGAGAGAACGCTCGGCATGTGGGATTATCTCGCTTATGTACTCCACCAATAACTTATGTCAGCGTCGATGAAAGTGGGAGGTTATTAGCAAGTTATGGCCCTGAAGTAGGAACCAAATGCCAGGAATAATTCACGGGGTGTGACCCCCACGATCATTGTCCCTCACCTTCAATAAGAGTATGCATTAAGAAATCAACTGATGGTCGGTTCTTACTACATTAAGTATTGGTAGTATTAGGGATGTTGGTTTCTTGGTATATCTTGTTTAACCCAGTAACTTGGAGTCATACAATTTCTCATGACTATGTCAAGTTTTGTTAAATAGCCATTAAAATGGTTTATGTTTGTTTTCTTTCATTATCCTTGCTTTATGGGTGAAATAAGTTTTCAGGTTGCTTTCATTTATGTTTATAAACATAATATTATGGTTTACATAAATTCATGGTGATAATACATATATGTCCTTATTCATTTAATATATAGTTGTAGATATATTAATGGTGATAATACATATATGTATATGCACCAAGAAGTAGTTTAACTTAGAATGCTGGCTTTGGGGGCCAGCGGTGGGGGTTAGAATCCTCTCTTTTTGAGCAGTAGGGGGGATTTTAACCCCCGGCATCCGGTTTACAAGACCGGCGCTCTGGGGCTGAGCTACTAGTGCCTGGGTTATTGAAGGGCCTTGTTTTCTAGTCAAGCTGCTGTTGGTATGAGAAGTAGAAACAGGGCGAAGTAGAGAATTGAGGCGATTTGGCCAATAATCACATATGGGTGTTCAACGGGCATGCCTCCGATTCAAGTGAGAATGGCGACGTCTGCAACAAGAGTTCAAAATAGGAACTGGGTAAGGGGGCGGAAGGTGAGGCTTCGCTGTTTTGATGTGTGAAGGAGGGGGACTAGCATAAGTACTAGGATAGATGCTAGAAGGGCCAAGACTCCCCCAAGTTTGTTAGGAATTGATCGTAGGATCGCGTAGGCAAATAAAAAGTATCATTCTGGTTTGATGTGGGCCGGGGTAACGAGGGGGTTGGCGGGGATGAAGTTGTCAGGGTCTCCTAAGTAGTTGGGAGAGAAGAGGGCGAGGATTGTAAGAGCGATGAGGAGAATTGAGAATCCTAGTAAATCTTTGTAGGAGAAGTAGGGGTGGAAGGGGATTTTGTCTGCGTCGGAGTTTAGGCCTAAGGGGTTGTTTGAGCCCGTTTCGTGAAGGAAGATGAGGTGAACGATGGTGGCAGCGGCTACGATAAAGGGTAAGAGGAAGTGGAAAGCAAAGAAGCGAGTAAGGGTGGCATGGTCGACGGAAAAGCCTCCTCAGATTCATTGGACCAGGGTGTTCCCCACGTATGGTACGGCGGATAAAAGGTTTGTAATAACTGTGGCACCTCAGAAGGACATTTGGCCTCAGGGGAGTACATAGCCCACGAAAGCAGTGGCTATAACTAGGAACAGAAGGATTACGCCAATGTTTCAGGTTTCTTTGTTAAGGTAGGAGCCATAGTATAGGCCGCGTCCGATGTGAAGGTAGATACAAATGAAGAAGAAGGAGGCTCCGTTTGCGTGCAGGTTGCGGATTAGTCAGCCATAGTTGACATCTCGGCAGATGTGGGCGACTGAGGAGAAGGCCGTGGCAATGTCAGAAGTATAATGCATGGCTAGGAATAGTCCTGTTGCGATTTGGGCAATAAGACATAGTCCGAGCAGCGAGCCGAAATTTCATCATGCTGAGATATTTGAGGGGGTTGGTAGATCGATGACTATGTCGTTTACGATTTTTATGAGGGGGTGGGTTTTGCGTAGGCTGGCCATTAAGTTCTTGTAGTAGAAGCACAACAGTGGCTTTTCACGCCACAGGTCCTGGTTAGAGTCCGGGCAGGAATTATGACCTATATTATGTCTCTTTGCTTGTTAGGGTTGGTGGTTGGGTTGGTTGCGGTGGCGTCTAATCCGTCTCCTTATTTTGGGGCGTTGAGTTTGGTTGTGGTTGCAGGTTTTGGGTGTGGGGTGCTGGTATGACATGGGGGCTCTTTTTTGTCTTTGGTCTTATTCTTAATTTATCTGGGGGGAATACTGGTGGTGTTTGCTTACTCTGCGGCTTTGGCCGCAGAGCCATATCCTGAAACATTAGGAAGTGGGCCTGTTTTAGTTTCAATGTTGATGTATTTTGGGGTGGTGGTTTCGTTGTTTGTTTTGTTCTTAGGGGTTGGGGAATATTCGTGGGTTGTTATGGATGAGGCGGATTGGCAGGCAATTTTTCGGGGGGATATGGCAGGGGTGGCTTTAATGTATTCGCACGGCGGAGGGGTGCTTATGGTGGGAGGTTGAGTTTTATTGCTTACCTTGTTGGTCGTGCTTGAGCTGACGCGAGGACTGAGTCGCGGGGGGTTGCGGGCGGTTAGAAGAAGAAGGCGAAGATTAGGATTGCAATGGTGAGGGTGGTGAGGAAGAGTGTCATGTACGTTTTGATGGTGCCTTGTTGGATGTTGCTTAGAGTTGTGATAATGGGTTTGTTGAGGGTGTAGGTTGCCTTGGGCCCGATTTTTTCTAGTCAGGTTAGGTCGATGGTTTGGCTGGCCAAGGTTTGTCCTATGGACAGGCTTAATTTAGGGGGGAGGCGGTGAATAACAGTTGGGAAGAACCCTAGTAGGTTTGAGAAGTGGTGGGTTGACAGGATTGGGATTGGTTTGATTTGTTTTGTGGTTATTGAGGCTAGTTCTAATGCGATTAGTAGGCCGGAAATTGTAACAACAAGAGCGGCTAGTTTGATTGGGAGGGGCATGGTTAGGATGGGGGTTTTGGTTGGTATAATGTTATGGGTGATCAGGAGGCCGGCTACAATGCTTCCTCATGCAAGTCGTTTGATTGGGTTGATCACGGCGGGGTTGTTTTCGTTAATTGGGCTAAGGGCGGAGAATCGTGGGTGGCCTATAACTACAAAAAAGGTGAGGCGTAGGCTATAGACGGCCGTAAAGGAGGTTGCCAGAAGGGTGAGGCCCAGGGCTCAGGCGTTCAGGTAGGAGGTGTTTAAGGCTTCGATGATGGCATCTTTTGAGAAGAAACCGGCCAGGAAGGGGGTTCCGGTGAGGGCGAGGCTTCCAATTGTTATACAAGAGGAGGTGAAAGGGGCGAGGTGAAACATACCTCCTATTTTTCGAATGTCTTGTTCGTCGTTCAGGCAGTGGATGATGGCGCCCGAGCAGAGAAAGAGCATCGCCTTGAAGAAGGCGTGTGTGCAGATGTGAAGGAAGGCAAGTTGGGGTTGATTTAGGCCGATAGCAACTATTATCAGACCTAGCTGGCTTGAAGTTGAAAAGGCAACAATTTTTTTGATGTCATTTTGGGTAAGGGCACAGAGGGCTGTGAAGAAGGTGGTTGTGGCGCCTAGGCAGAGGCACAGTGTTAAGGCAGTTGTGTTGTTTTCCATGAGAGGACTAATTCGAATTAGGAGAAAGATACCTGCGACCACTATTGTGCTAGAGTGCAATAGGGCGGAGACAGGAGTTGGGCCTTCTATGGCAGCGGGGAGTCAGGGGTGGAGTCCGAATTGGGCCGACTTACCCGTAGCGGCAACAATAAGGGCGACAAGGGGCAGAGTCAGGTTTATATCTTTTGTGGAGGTGAAGATTTGTTGAAGTTCTCAAGAGTTTGTGTGGGTTGCTATTCAAGCTATGGCTAAGATTAGGCCAATGTCGCCAACCCGGTTGTATAGTACTGCTTGGAGAGCAGCTGTGTTGGCGTCTGCTCGGGCGTATCATCAACCAATTAGTAGAAAAGACATAATACCGACCCCCTCTCAGCCGATAAAGAGTTGGAACATGTTATTGGCAGTTACCAGGATTATTATTGCGAGGAGGAAGATTAGCAAGTACTGGAGAAAACGGTTTAAGTAAGGGTCGGCGTGTATATATCAGGATGCAAATTCTAGGATAGACCAAGATACGTAAAGGGCAATGGGCATGAAGATAATTGAATAGTGGTCGAATTTAAGGCTGATGTTGATGTCAAATGTGAGGGTGTTGGTTCAAGTTCAGTTGGTGATGATGGCCTCGGCTCCTTCATTAAGGAAAAGAAGGAGGGGGAGAAGGCTGATAAAAAATGCTGTTTTAACAGCGGTTTTGGTTATTTTCAAGTCTTGGACAGGGGTTTTGGGTGTTGGGTTGATGGCAGCGAGGATGGGGTGAAGGAGTAGAATAAAAACAAGGAGGAGGGATGTGGCTAAGAGGGCGGTGGAGTGGGGCATAGCTTTTACTTGGAGTTGCACCAAGAGTTTTTGGTTCCTAAGACCAACGGATGAGCTATTATCCTTTAAAAGCAAGCGCGAGACGAGTGAGCTCTGGAGTTTAACCAAAGGGGCGGAGATTAGCAGTCTTCGCTGCGACAGGCCTCTCTCAGGTTAATTATGGACTTTAACCCCTATTTTTAGAATCACAATCTAATGTTTTAGCTAAACTAATTACCTAGAAGGTTCAGCCCCAAATCAGTTCAGGTTTAAGGATCAGAAGAATAAGGGGGAGGAGGTGGAGTGCGATTAGGAGATGTTCTCGGGTGTGGGAAGGTTCGAGAGCCAGAATGTGGTTGGGGAGGGGTCCTCGTTGAGTTATCAGGAATATGTAAAGGGAGTAGCTGGCAGTGATGAGAGTGCCAAGGCCTGTAAGGGCGATTGTCCATCAAGACCAGTTAAATAACGAGGTTAGGATTATTAGCTCACCCATGAGATTGGGTAGTGGAGGGAGGGCCAGGTTGGCAAGGCTGGCGATAAATCATCAGGCTGTCATTAATGGGAGGGCTATCTGTAGGCCACGGGCGAGTAGTATTGTTCGGCTATGTGTGCGCTCGTAGTTAGTGTTGGCAAGACAGAAAAGAGCGGAAGAGGTCAGGCCGTGGGCGATTATCAGGATTAGAGCCCCAGCTGATCCTCAGGGGGTCTGGATGAGGATGCCGCCTACAACGAGGCCCATGTGGCTTACGGAGGAGTAGGCAATAAGGGATTTTAGGTCTGTTTGGCGTAAGCAGATGGAGCTTGTCATAATAATGCCTCAAAGAGCGAGAATGATAAAGGGATAGCTGAGTTCTTTGGTAAGGGGTTCTAGGGTCACAAGAATGCGTATTATTCCGTAACCCCCTAGTTTGAGGAGCACGGCGGCTAGGACTATTGAGCCGGCAATGGGGGCTTCGACGTGGGCTTTTGGGAGCCATAGGTGTACTCCATAGAGAGGCATTTTAACTAGGAAAGCTAGAATGCATGCGGCTCATCACAGCTTGTTTGTGTATGTTGAGAGTTGGAGAGGCTCTGAGTGGGCCAGTGTTAGTAGGGAGAGAGATCCGTTTGTATTTTGTAAAAATAAAAGGGCAATTAGAAGGGGTAGAGAGCCTGCTAATGTGTAAAACAGGAAGTATGTGCCTGCGTTTAGGCGTTCTGTTTGGTTCCCCCACCGGGTGATGAGGATGAGTGTGGGGATGAGTGTGGCTTCGAATATTACGTAGAATATAATTATTTCGGTGGCCCCAAATGCAAGGATTAAGAAAAACTGTAAGGATGTAAGGAGGGAGATGTATGTCCGTTGTCGGTTGATTGGTTCTTGAGCTGTGTGATTTTGGCTGGCTAGGATTATAAGGGGAAGAAGTCAGCAGGACAGAATCAGTAAGGGGGTGGAAAGGGGGTCGGTAGCTATATAGGGATTAAGCAGGGATCAGCCTGTTTCGGAGAAATTTTTTAGTCATGAAAGGCTGGCTAGGGCGATCAGCAGGCTGTGGAGAAGGGCAGAGGGCCATAATCATTTGGCAGGGGTTAACCAGGCTGTGGGAATTAATATTATTGTTGGAATAAGGATTATTAGCATCGGAGGAGGTTTAGGTTTCGTAGGTGGTCGGACCCGTGTGTCCGGGCGGTGGCTACCATGAGAGCAAGTCCGACACTTGCTTCACAAGCTGAGAATGCGAGAAGGATCATGGGGGCCGAGGAGAAACTAATTGAGGAGAGTTGTATGGTTCATAGGGAGAGGGCAATAAAGAGGGAGAGTATTATTCCTTCGAGGCAAAGGAGGGCGGAAAGGAGGTGGGTTCGGTGAAAGGCCAAACCAGACAAGCCTAGAAGAAAGGTTGCTGAGAATGTGAAGTGAATAGGGGTCATCAGGCTAATTATGGACTTTAACCAAAAGCTTTTGAGCCGAAATCAAATGTTTTAATTAAACTAATTACCTATTCGGCTCACTCTAGGCCCCCCTGGAGTCATTCGTAGACGAGGCCGAGGGTGAGTAGGGCAAGAAGGGCAGAGGCTCATAAGAATGTGAGTATTGGAGAGGAGAGTTGGTCTCCTCATGGAAGGGGGAGGAGGAGGGCGATTTCTAGGTCAAAGAGAAGGAATAAGATGGCGACTAAGAAGAAGCGTAAGGAGAAAGGGAGGCGGGCTGAGCCTAACGGGTCAAAACCGCATTCGTAAGGGGAGAGTTTTTGGTAGTCAGGGGTCATTAGGGGAAGTCAGAATGACACAATTGCCAGGACTACGGAGAGAATGGTGGTGATTAGGAGGATGGTTAATAGAAGATTCATTATCTTTCCTTGGAGTTTAACCAAGACTGAGTGATTGGAAGTCACATGTACTAGTTTGATACTAGAAAGATTATGAGCCTCATCAGTAGATTGAGATGTAGAGGAATAGTCAAACAACGTCTACAAAGTGTCAATATCAGGCTGCTGCTTCGAAGCCAAAGTGGTGTTTAGATGTGAAGTGGTATTGGATTTGTCGAAGGAGGCAGATGGCCAAGAAGGTGGATCCAATAATGACATGGAGGCCGTGAAAGCCTGTGGCTACGAAAAAGGTTGAACCGTAAACCCCGTCTGCAATTGTGAAAGGGGCTTCGTAGTATTCTATTGCTTGGAGGAAGGTGAAGTAGAACCCTAGGAGAATGGTTAGTGTGAGTGAGTGGATTGTCTGTTTTCGTTCACCTTCCATAATGCTGTGGTGAGCCCAGGTGACGGTAACACCAGACGCTAGAAGAACGGCTGTGTTTAGAAGGGGGACTTCAAAAGGGTTTAAAGGGGTGATGCCAGTGGGTGGTCAGCAACCCCCCAGCTCTGGTGTGGGAGCTAGGCTTGCGTGATAGAAGGCCCAGAAGAAGCCGAGGAAGAAGAAGACTTCAGAGGTAATAAAGAGGATTATCCCGTATCGAAGTCCTTTTTGAACTGGAGGGGTGTGGTGGCCTTGGAATGTTCCTTCTCGTACAATGTCTCGTCATCATTGTCATATTGTGAGCAACATGAGGGTGAGTCCCAGGGTTATTAGGATTATTGAATTAAAATGGAATCAAATGGCCAGGCCGGCTGTTAGCAAGAGAGCGGCTACAGCCCCGGTCAGGGGTCAGGGGCTTGGGTCTACTATGTGGTATGCGTGTGCTTGATGTGCCATTAGATGTTTTCTTGTAGGTAGAGGCTTAAAAGGAGAATGAAGACGTAGGCTTGAATTATAGCAACTGCGATTTCTAGAATGGTGAGAAGGTAAAGGAGAATAATTGTGGCGGAGGCTACTGCGGGTAAAAGGGGAATTAAGACTATGGTGGCTGAGGCAAGTAGTTGAAGGAGCAAGTGGCCTGCTGTGAGGTTGGCTGTTAGTCGGACAGCCAGGGCTTGGGGTCGGATAAATAGGCTAATGGTCTCAATGATAATAAGGGCTGGGATTAGAGGTGTGGGGGTTCCTTCTGGGAGGAGGTGTCCTAGAGCTGCGGTTGGGTTTTTCCGCAGGCCAATAATTACTGTTATAAGCCACAGAGGGGTTGCGAATGCTAGGTTTATGGAGAGTTGGGTTGTTGGGGTAAAAGTGTATGGGAGGAGGCCTAGTATGTTAATGGTAATTAAGAATACCATGAGGGACGCGAATATCAGGGCTCATGTGTGGCCTGCTATGTTAAGGGGTTGAAGGAGTTGTTTGGTAAAGCGGTTAATAAATCAGCCCTGAAGAACGAGGGTGCGATTGTTGATTCAGCGAATTGACGGGCTTGGTAGTAGGGCTCAGGGGAGAAGAATTGCAAGGGCAATTAGGGGAATTCCCAAGAGGGTGGGGCTAAGAAATTGATCAAACAGGCTTAAGGTCATGGTCAGGTTCAGGTTTTAGTCTTAGGGGTTTGGGCGCTTTGGGAGGTTGCCTCGTTTGGGAAGAGGTGTGCTATGATTTTAGGGGGAAGGACAATAAGGAAGACGAGTCAGGAGAACATTATGATTGCAAACCAGGGTGCTGGGTTGAGTTGTGGCATATCACTAAGGGTGTTTGGGGGGCACCTTTTTTAGCTTAAAAGGCTAATGCTATACCCGTATTAGCTTCTTAGTGAGGCGTCTTCAAGTATGAGTGAGGATCAGTTTTCGAAGTGTTCTAGGGGAACGGCTTCAACGACAATGGGCATGAAGCTATGATTAGCGCCGCAAATCTCAGAGCACTGTCCGTAGAAAACCCCCGGACGGGATGCGATAAAGGCTGTCTGATTGAGGCGGCCGGGAACGGCGTCTATTTTTACCCCAAGGGAGGGGACTGCTCATGAGTGAAGGACATCTTCTGCTGAGATTAGGACTCGAATAGGGGAGTCCACTGGGATAACCATTCGGTGGTCGGTTTCAAGGAGTCGGAATTGGCCGGGGGCGAGGTCTTGTGTGGGGAGTATGTAGGAGTCGAAGCTGAGATCATTGTAATCAGTATATTCGTAACTTCAATATCACTGATGGCCCATCGCTTTTACTGTCAGGTGGGGGTCGTTGATTTCGTCTATTAGGTAGAGAATTCGTAGGGATGGGAGGGCGATAAGAATAAGGATGATTGCGGGGAGGATAGTTCAGATAATTTCAATTTCTTGGGAATCTAAGATATATTTATTGGTTAGTTTGGTGGATACCATTGCAACAATAATGTAAAGCACTAGTGTGCTGATAAGAAACACAATTATTAAGGCGTGGTCGTGGAAGTGTAGGAGTTCCTCTATCACTGGTGATGCTGCATCTTGAAATCCTAGTTGTGAGGGATGGGCCATTGGGCAAGACACGCGGGGGTTGAACCCACAATTCTGCCTTGACAAGGCAGTGTGATTACTATTTCACCAGTGTCTTATGAAGAAAGTGGCAGAGTGGTTTTGTGGCTGGCTTGAAATCAGCATACGGGGGTTCAATTCCTCCCTTTCTCGTTAGTGGGCTTGTACTTGGACAAAAGCTGGCTCTTCAAATGTGTGATAGGGGGGAGGGCACCCGTGGAGTCACTCAACATTTGTCATTGTTAGATCAACTGATTTTACTTCACGTTTGGCGGCAAATGCCTCTCAGAGAATAAATAGGAACATGATGACAGCCACCAGTGAGATTAGAGAGCCAATTGAGGAAACTGTGTTTCATAGTGCGTAGGCGTCTGGGTAGTCTGAGTATCGACGAGGCATTCCGGCCAGTCCCAGGAAGTGTTGTGGGAAGAAGGTTAGGTTGACACCTAGGAACATCACCACAAAGTGGATTTTTGTTCAGGTGCTGTGCAGGGTGTATCCCGAGAAAAGGGGGAATCAATGTACGAAGGCTCCCATGATGGCAAACACAGCCCCCATTGAAAGGACGTAGTGGAAGTGGGCTACTACGTAGTATGTGTCATGGAGGACGATGTCTAGTGAGGAGTTGGCTAGGACGATTCCTGTCAGGCCACCCACCGTGAAAAGGAAGATGAAGCCAAGTGCTCAGAGCATTGGGGTCTCTCACTTAATTGAGCCCCCGTGCAGAGTTGCCAGCCAGCTAAACACTTTTACACCCGTGGGAATGGCAATAATTATTGTGGCAGAGGTAAAATAGGCTCGAGTGTCCACGTCTATTCCGACGGTGAACATGTGATGGGCTCAGACAATGAAGCCCAGAAGGCCAATAGCCATTATTGCCCACACCATGCCCATGTAGCCGAAGGGTTCTTTTTTGCCGGCGTAGTATGCTACAATGTGGGAGATCATCCCAAAGCCAGGGAGAATGAGAATGTAGACTTCAGGGTGTCCGAAGAATCAAAACAAGTGTTGATAGAGGATTGGGTCTCCGCCCCCGGCTGGGTCGAAAAAGGTGGTGTTTAGATTACGATCTGTGAGGAGTATGGTAATTCCTGCTGCTAGCACAGGTAGCGATAGTAATAGTAGGACGGCGGTGATTAGAACAGCTCAGACGAACAACGGGGTTTGGTATTGAGAAATGGCGGGGGGTTTCATGTTAATAATGGTGGTAATAAATTGATTGCCCCCGAGGATTGATGAGACACCCGCGAGGTGTAGAGAGAAGATTGTAAGATCGACGGAGGCACCAGCATGGGCAAGATTGCCCGCTAGCGGAGGGTAGACGGTTCAACCCGTCCCAGCCCCGGCCTCAACGCCAGAGGATGCTAAGAGAAGCAGAAAAGAGGGGGGAAGTAGCCAAAAGCTTATGTTGTTTATTCGAGGAAAGGCCATGTCAGGTGCTCCAATTATTAGGGGAACCAGCCAGTTTCCGAAGCCGCCAATCATGATTGGCATTACTATAAAGAAAATTATTACAAATGCATGGGCTGTAACGATTACATTGTAGATTTGATCGTCACCCAGAAGTGCGCCTGGTTGGCTGAGTTCTGCCCGAATAAGGAGGCTCAAGGCCGTTCCCACTATTCCGGCTCAGGCACCAAATACTAGATAGAGGGTGCCGATGTCTTTGTGATTGGTTGAGAAGAATCAGCGTGTGATTGCCACAGGTAAGATGGCTGAGTGTTAAGCGGTGGCTTGTAGCTCCATGTACAGAGGTTAAACTCCTCTTTTTACCAAGCTCCGGGGTGTTACACATTAGATTGCAAATCTAAAGAGGCAGATTGACGTCTGCCGGGGCTTTCCCCGCCCCTTTGCCCGGGCGGGGCGGGGAAAGGTAGATAGATGCTCGCTGGTTTGGGCGCTTAGCTGTTAACTAAGATTTTGTAGGATCGAGGCCTGCCTATCTAGAAAGGCTTTAGCTTAATTAAAGTGTCTGCTTTGCATGCAGGAGATGTGGGATAGTAACTCGCAAGTCTTATCAGGGATTGAGAGATTTTCACTCTCGCTGAGGGCTTTGAAGGCTCTTGGTCTGGGTTAACCTAAATCTCTTATAAGTTAAAAAGTGCAAGGGCTGCGGGGGTCAGGGGCAGAAGAAGGACTGAGGTTGACACTAAAATGGCGGCAGGGGCTGTTGCTTGTATTGTGGGTATTCGTCATGGGAGGGTCCCTGTAAGATTGTTTGGGGCTATTGTAAGGGTTATTGCATATGAGAGTCGGAGGTAAAAGTAGAGGCTGAGGAGGGCGCTAAGTGCGGCCAGGGTTGCGATTGGGGCTAAACCCTGTTTGGTAAGTTCTTGTAAGATAAGTCATTTTGGTATAAAACCCGTAAGGGGTGGAAGGCCCCCAAGAGATAATAGGAGAAGGGGAATTAGGGCCGTAATGGCGGGGTTTTTGGCTCAGGCAATGGCTAAGGTGTTGATGGTTGTGGTTTTATTTAAAATGAAGGTTAGGAATGAGGAGGATGTTATGATAAGGTATAAGGAAAGTGTGAGAAGGGTAAGGGTGGGGGAGAATTGTAGTACAATTATTATTCATCCCAAGTGGGCAATTGATGAGTAGGCTATGATTTTTCGTAACTGGGTTTGGTTTAGACCCCCTCATCCTCCGACTAGGATTGAGAGGGTGCCTAGTGCTACTAGCAGTATTGGGTTGTTGGGTTGAAGTTGTAGAAGGAGGGTGAAGGGTGCTAGTTTTTGTCATGTTGAGAGGATTAGGCCTGTTGTCAGGTCTAGGCCTTGGAGGACTTCTGGTAGTCATGTATGTAAGGGGGCTAGTCCGATTTTAAGGGCGAGGGCTAGTATGATTATTGTTGTGGGAAGGGGGTGGGTTATTTGTTGGATTTCTCACTGGCCTGAGATTCAGGCGTTGATGGTACTGGCAAATAGGAGCATGGCGGCTGCAGTAGCTTGTGTTAAAAAGTATTTGGTTGTGGCTTCAACTGCTCGTGGGTGGTGGTGTTGGGCTATTAGTGGGATGATGGCAAGGGTATTGATTTCCAAGCCTATTCAGGCAATTAGTCAGTGGGAACTGGTTGTGGTAATAGCTGTTCCTAGAAATAACCCAAAAGATAGGGAGGCGAGGATGTGGGGGCTCATTAGTAAAGGAAGGGGTTTAACCTACATTTTTAGGGTATGGGCCTAAAAGCTTTATTTAGCTGACTTTACTAGAAAGTGGTGTAGTGGAAGCACTGAGAGTTTTGATCTCTCCGGGATGGGTTCAAGCCCCTTCTTTCTAAGGAGCCAGGAGGAGTCTAACCTCCATGATTCACTCTATCAAAGTGGCCCTTTGCTTCAGGCATGGCTCCTGTTATATCTGAGGAGGGAGTCCGATAAGCGCAGTTAATAGGGCTAGGTGTCAGATGACAAATGCTAGTGTGAGAGGGAGAAAGTTTTTTCAGATAAGGTGTATTAGCTGGTCGTATCGGAAGCGAGGGTATGAGGCGCGAACTCAAAGAAATACAAGGGATAGTAGGGCTGCTTTGGTTATTAGATTTGTTGTGGTAAGTTCGGGAAGGGTGGGGAGGTGGGAGGCTCCTAAAAAGAGGGAGGCGGAAAGGGTGTTTATAAAGAGAATGTTGGCGTATTCTGCAAGAAAAAAGAGGGCAAAGGGGCCTCCTGCGTATTCTACATTGAAGCCTGAGACTAGTTCGGACTCTCCCTCTGTAAGGTCGAAGGGTGCTCGATTTGTTTCGGCTAGGGTTGAGATATACCATATTGCGGCTAGGGGTCATGCTGGTGCAATTAGTCAGATGGCTTCTTGGGCGGTGTTGAATATTTGTAGTGTAAAGCCTCCTGAAAAGAGGATAAGTGACAGGAGAATCAGCCCGAGGCTAACTTCGTATGAAATGGTTTGGGCGATAGCCCGGAGGGCACCCATGAGAGCGTATTTTGAGTTTGAGGCTCAACCGGAGCCGAGAATTGAGTAGACTGCCAGGCTTGAGAGGGCGAGGATGAAGAGGATGGTCAGGTTGAGGTCAAGTACGGGGTAGGGCATCGGTAAGGGGGCTCAGAGTGTTAGGGCCAAAGTGAGTGCGAGGATGGGGGTGATAATAAAGAGAAGAGGGGAGGAGGCAGAGGGTCGAATTGGTTCTTTGATGAAAAGTTTTACCCCATCGGCAATTGGTTGTAGCAGGCCATAGGGTCCTACGATGTTGGGGCCTTTTCGGTGTTGTATGTAGCCTAGGACTTTTCGTTCGATGAGGGTTAAAAAGGCTACGGCTAGTAGGACGGGGACAATGAAGGCTAGGGGGTTGAGAATGTGAGTTGTAAGGGTAAGAAGCATAGTTAGGGAGAGGAGTTGAACCTCTGTTCAAAGGGCTTAGGTCTTTTGCATTTCCGGGCTCTGCCACCCTAACATGTCATGTTCTTTGACTTAAGAGTGTGCCCTCTTGTCTGCTTTAGTTGGACGCAGCAGGTGGGGGTGGGGCGTGTTTTTAACAGGGGCTCCTCCTTTTCGGTCCTTTCGTACTAGAAAAGGTCACTTCATAGATAGAAACTGACCTGGATTGCTCCGGTCTGAACTCAGATCACGTAGGACTTTAATCGTTGAACAAACGAACCCTTAATAGCGGTTACACCATTAGGATGTCCTGATCCAACATCGAGGTCGTAAACCCCCTTGTCGATAGGGACTCTAAAAGGGGATTGCGCTGTTATCCCTAGGGTAACTCGGTTCGTTGATCGGCTGTGCCGGATCTGGTGGGTCAGATGTTCTGTTTATTAGAGCTGTGGCTCTTGTTTTTAAAAGAATACTTTTATTCCACATGGGGGCTTTTTGTTGCCCCGCGGTCGCCCCAACCAAAGATATTAAGGCAGGTTCCACTTAGTTTGGTCTTTTATCTGAAGGTGTCTGACATGGTCTGTCTTGTATCTGAAGCTCCATAGGGTCTTCTCGTCTTATGTTCTAATCCCCGCTTCTGCACGGGGAGATCAATTTCATTGACTCGAAAAAGGAGACAGCTAAGCCCTCGTTATGCCTTTCATACAGGTCCCCGGTTCACTACAAATGAATTGCGCTACCTTTGCACGGTCAAAATACCGCGGCCGTTGAACACATGGTCACAGGGCAGGCGGGACCTCTTATATGTGATTTACAAGAGGCGATGTTTTTTGGTAAACAGGCGAGGCTTGGGGTTGCCGAGTTCCTTCTTTTTCTTTTAGTCTTTCCTGTTGAGCACACTAGTGTAAGGTTAACGGGTCAGGGTGGATGTTTTTCTTGTTGTGCGGTTTAGTGTCCAGTTCCCTCTTGGTTTGGGTTCGTTAATTTTCGACGGGGGTTCGTTTCGAGGTACACTTGTGCTTGGAGGGGGTCATGCCCCCTTATTACTCATATTAGCATAATCTCTTCTATGGGTGCATAGAAAGGTCCGATAGGGGTCAGGGGTTAGGATATGTTATCGGTATTTGAGGCGTCGGGGTGTTTGAGCTTTAACGCTTTCAGTAGGGTGGCTGCTCTTAGGCCCACCTAAACACAAGGCCTTAGATGTGTATGATCCTTATCCACCTGTTAAAGTTGTTTCTTATGTCAGAAGAGCTGTACCTCTTTTGACTAACTTTTTTGGTTTCTTATGGTCGGTTTTATTAACACTGTTTGTGAGGCAAGAAGCCAAAAAGCTGAGCTTAAACTCAGTTCTCGGACAACCAGCTATAACTGGACTCGGTAGGTTTGTCACCTCTACTCGGAGCTCTCTCCACTCTTTTGCCACAGAGACGGATAGGCCCTAACGGACTGTCTCGGAGTAGCTCGTTCAGTTTCGGGGAGTTAGACTAAAGTGCTCTTCGCCTAAATTTTACTTGCTAAATCATGATGCAAAAGGTACGAGGTTTGATCTCTGCTTTTTTGTACATGAGTAGGGTGTTTCATTTCTCTTTCAGCGTTCCCTTGCGGTACTTGATCTATCGCTCCGGTGTTCCTTTTCTATCGCCTATACTTGGGGGAAAAAATGATTTGATTTTGTTTTGTTAAGTGCATTTGGGGTTATTAATAGTGGTTGTTGCTTGTTGTGGGCGGGCTAGCTAGTGGGTGTCAGAACAATCCGATTTGCACGGGTGTCTCCTCAGTGTAAAAGAGGTGCTTTTCTGGTTAAGCTATATTCTGGTTTTCCAAGCGCACCTTCCGGTACACTTACCATGTTACGACTTGCCTCCCCTTCGTATGGGTTATTTATTAGTTATTTGTTAATTATACTTTGGGGAGAGTGACGGGCGGTGTGTGCGCGCTTTATGGCCGGTTTCAGCGAGACTCTCTGTTTCTTGCTTACTGCTAAATCCTCCTTTAAACATGCATTTCAGCACATTATTCGTTATTCTCTGGACAGAGAATGTAGCCCATTTCTTCCCCCCCCATACGCTACACCTTGACCTGACGTTTTAAGCTGTGCTAATTTTGCCTACTATTAGCCCTTCACAGGGTAGGCTGACGACGGTGGTATATAAGCGGGGTTGGCAAGGAGGGGTGAGGTTTAACGGGGGTTATCGGTTCTAGAACAGGCTCCTCTAGATGGTTTTAAAGCACCGCCAAGTCCTTTGGGTTTTAAGCTAATGCTCGTAGTACCCGGGCGGAGTTTGAGTGTAATTAATGTCGTTGTTTAGGGCTAGGCATAGTGGGGTATCTAATCCCAGTTTGTGTCTTAGCTTTCGTGGGTTCAAATCTGGTGAGGTTACTTTCGTAAGTGTGCTTCATGCCTTCGAGAGCGTATGACTGCTTTGAAGGTGTTCGACCTCAGTTTAAACGGGCTATTCTAACCACTCTTTACGCCGAAGGCTGACAACTTGGGCTTCTCGTATAACCGCGGTGGCTGGCACGAGTTTTACCGGCCCTTTTAGTCATGGCTAAGTCAAGTTTTCACTTATTGCTTAAAGTTTATCACTGCTGAGTTCCCTTGGGGGTGTGGCTAAGCAAGGCGTTGTGGGCTACTGACGAGGTGTGCCTGATACCAGCTCCTAGTTCCCGGGCGGGGATTGTAGGGCATTCTCACGGGGGTGCGGATACTTGCATGTGTAATTTTGACTAGGGCTGTTAGCAAAGTCAGGACCAAGCTTTTGTGTCTGCGGGACTTACTAGGGTCCATCTTAACATCTTCAGTGTTATGCTTTAATTAAGCTACGCTAAC